TCGGTTCTTGTGAATCTAATTCATAGAAATTCCGTCCAGTAAAATGGACGAATTATAAATCTCCAAAATAATAGATAGAAATATCGCAAATAGAGCCATTGCAACACCCATCAAAGGAGTAGTTCCCCACCCCGGAGCTACTTTACCATATTCTGAATTCAATGGTTTCAATAAATCCCCTACAACAGTTCGTCTTGGACCAGATCTAGAACTACCGTCAACGGTTTGTGTAGCCATAAGTCCTATTTTTTATTCATTGAGATCTGTTGACTTTGTATACCATTCCGCTGTAAATAAAGGATCTTATCAGATCCATTGTGGTCTTGAAATTATATAATAATGGAAACAGCAACCCTAGTTGCCATCTCTATATCTGGTTTACTTGTAAGTTTTACTGGGTATGCCTTATATACTGCTTTTGGGCAACCCTCTCAACAACTAAGAGATCCATTCGAAGAACATGGGGACTAGTTGAAGTAATGAGCCTCCCAATATCTCAATATTGGGAGGCTCATTACTTCAATTGAGATAATTAAAAATCATTTCATCTTTTTAGTTGGAACTTTAGGGGGTTCTCTAAAAAAGATAGCGAAAAAAATTATTCCTAAAGTCGAGACTAAGAGGAATGTATAAACCAATGCTTCCATAGATTTGATCGTGGTTTACAATTATAGCTTTCATACCTGTTTTTGGGGGATCCTCTCCCGGATAAAGAAAAAGAAAGAACAAGAGTAAAACAAAATGCAATGATTCAAATCAAGATTTATCCGGTTCCCTATGTCAAATTCAAATCACAACAAAAACAAAATAAAATAAAGTCGAAAAGGAACAAAAGAATGTTCTATCAGACTACTTGTCTTCTTGTAGTTGGATCTCCAAGTTTTTGGAATGCTCCAAATTCTACTTGAGCATCCAAATCTGGGTCGATACCAGCAAAAACATCTCTGAATAAGGTTCTAGCACCATGCCAAATGTGTCCGAAAAAGAAGAGCAGAGCAAACGAAGCATGTCCAAAAGTAAACCAACCTCTTGGACTGCTACGAAAAACACCATCCGATTTCAAAGTAGCACGATCTAATTCAAAAATTTCACCCAATTGAGCACGTCTAGCATATTTTTTCACAGTAGCGGGATCACTATAACTGACTCCATTGAGTTCGCCACCATAGAACTCAACAGTTACACCTACTTGTTCGACACTATACTTCGATTCTGCCCTTCGAAAAGGAACATCGGCTCTAACAATTCCGTCTCCGTCTACCAAAACAACCGGAAATGTTTCAAAAAAAGTAGGCATACGACGTACAAAAAGTTCACGCCCCTCTTTATCTCTAAAGATAGGATGTCCTAACCAACCGACGGCTATTCCATCTCCATTGTCCATTGAGCCCGCTCTAAACAATCCCCCCTTTGCCGGATTATTGCCGATGTAATCATAAAAAGCTAATTTTTCAGGAATTTTAGACCAAGCTTCTGATAAACTTTGATTTTCGGCTAGCCCAGCACCAACTCTTCGATATATTTCTTGCTGGAAGTATCCCTGATCCCATTGATAACGAGTGGGACCAAACAATTCAATCGGGGTAGTTGCTGAACCATACCACATAGTTCCAGCAACAACAAAAGCTGCAAAAAAGACAGCAGCGATACTGCTGGAAAGGACGGTTTCAATATTTCCCATACGCAATCCTTTGTATAGACGTTGGGGTGGACGCACACTAAGATGGAAAAGGCCCGCTAATATGCCCAATGTTCCTGCTGCAATATGATGAGAGGCTATTCCCCCCGGAACAAAAGGATCAAAACCTTCCACACCCCATGCGGGATTTACGGGTTGTACCCTTCCGGTTAGTCCATAAGGATCGGACACCCATATTCCAGGACCATACAATCCTGTTACATGAAATGCGCCAAAACCAAAACAAGCCACCCCTGCAAGAAATAAATGAATTCCAAAAATTTTTGGCAAATCCAAAGAAGGTTTTCCTGTACGTTCATCACAAAAGATTTCCAGATCCCAATAGACCCAATGCCAGATAGCCGCCAAAAAGCACAAGCCCGAAAACACAATATGTGCCCCGGCCACACCTTCGTAACTCCAAATACCCGGATTCGTTATAGTCCCCCCTGTGATACTCCAACCGCCCCACGAATTGGTTATTCCTAAACGAGTCATGAAGGGTATAACGAACATACCCTGTCTCCACATTGGGTCAAGAACAGGATCAGAGGGATCAAAAACTGCTAATTCATATAGAGCCATCGAACCGGCCCAACCAGCAACCAGAGCTGTATGCATTATATGGACAGAAAGCAAACGGCCGGGATCATTTAATACAACGGTATGAACACGATACCAAGGCAAACCCATGAGAATACCTCTTATATCAACAAAAAATAGACACTATGTAACTTTATTGCACTGGAAAAAATTATACTATGGACCCCCCCTTTTTCAGTAGATTCTCTCGGGTAAAGGATTAATATTTGTTCTAGTTTTTTAGTAATAATGGAACAATTATCTTCGTAGGAACAAAAAGAAGCAGATCTATTCTATACCCGATAAGTAACAATACGCAATGGTGGGGGGGGGTTGCCCTATTTTATATGAGTGTTTATATCAATGAATGCAGACATATTTGTTTATCACTCAAAGGACCTATTCGTAAGAACTTTCCTTTATTCATTTGGTCTTCCCTTTTTATTTATGATTTATAAATACAATATGATAAAGACAAATCTTTTTTAACACAATAAACCCATTCTTACGTTTCCACATCAAAGTGAGATATTCTACTCCATTCTTTTTCTCCATTTAATGCCTATTGGTGTTCCAAAAGTACCCTTTCGAAGTCCTGGAGAGGAAGATGCATCTTGGGTTGACATATAGTGTGACTTTTCAGATATATTGAGCCATATGGGATTTCCCCGTTCTCTCCCCCGATCGAGATATCCTCTCTTTCACCCCCCAAAAGATTGATTGAATCATCAAAAATTTTGAGCGTGAAGTGTAATGAAGTGCAATTAGATCGATTTTTTGGTTTTTTTGGGGGGGTATCCAGATTACTATTCTAAATTTAGAATAATTTATGGTTGGCTTGGTTGGACCAATAAAGTGAAGCATCCAGGCTCTGTTTAGAAAAAAAACCAATTGGTAATATATCTACGATTACTACTTTTATCATGTCATATATTTTGCAGAAAACATGAAATAAGAAATTCAGAAAAAGGGAAGTCGTATCAAAAAGACGTGGTATTGCAGTATTTGTCCTATATGTGCAAATCCAAATCGGGCAGATCTTTACTCCGAGTAGGAACAGAAACCTAAAAGAATTAAAGAATTGAAGAAGCTCATTCAGAAACAAGAAAATTACATTGCGATTTGGATCCGATCTCGATGAAAACAATACATCAATGAGAAGTTAGTTCAATAAGGTTAGTACAGTATTTTTTTTTTCTTATATTCTATTATAATATAATATAGATTAATATAGATATAATATAGATATATAAATATAGATATATAATATAGATATAAGGGGTCAAAAGTCGTCTTTCTTGAAAAATGTAAGAAAAAGACCTTTCGTTAGAAGTTCGAAAAAGTCCATTATGAAAAAGGAAAGAGCGTTGAAATTTACACATTGATTCCTTTTTGCGATTTTTGGTGAACCGTATGCATCAAAAGGTGCATGTACGGCTCTTAAGGGATAAAATTGTATCCTAATCAACCGACTTTATCGGGAAAGACTACTTTTTTTAGGCCAAGAGGTTGATAGTGAAATATCGAATCAACTTATTGGCCTTATGGTCTATCTCAGTATAGAGCACGATAACAAAGATTTGTATCTGTTTATAAACTCTCCGGGCGGATGGGTAATACCCGGAATAGCTATTTATGATACTATGCAATTTGTACAACCAGATGTACAGACAGTATGCATGGGATTAGCCGCTTCAATGGGATCCTTTATTTTGGCAGGAGGAGAAATTACCAAACGTCTAGCATTCCCTCACGCTTGGTGCCAATGAGTCTTTTCTTTCTCAAATAAAAGACTATGCCTTCGCCATATGAATATTAAGTAATAATAGCATGGCACTTCGAGTTCGATATGCAAATTTTTTTTTTCAAAACCATTCGATTT